AACATTTAAGGGGTAGATTTTCATCTATTTTGTATCGTTTTGGCGGCATGGCCGAGTGGTAAGGCGGGGGACTGCAAATCCTTTTTCCCCAGTTCAAATCCGGGTGTCGCCTGATCAACAAACGAAAGATTAGAGTAGTGGAAGGGAATCGGTAAGTCTTGATAACCCTTCCACTACTAATGTAGTGTCTACTAATTATGCTTTGAATTAGGAATTAGATTGGATAGCCGAACGGGGAATCTAATTGGTTAGTAATTGGGTGGAAGATACTTTGTATACAGACTCACGAGAGTCTCTGAATGCTCAAGCATTCAATCAATATTAGATTGTAGCTTTTTTTATATATCTTTATATATCCTAATAATAATATATCCTAATCCTAATTTTTTTTATTTTAAAAGGTGCAAAAATAAAGATTTTATTTTTGGTAATCCTAGTAAAGAATGGGCTGTTTTATGATTGTTTCAAAGAAACAATCAGGAGAGGGTAAGGATTAGATCAAATGGGAAATCGAGGTATGTGATGGATAGCAATATTATCTTGTCTTACTTCCATATTAAGAAGCCTTTTACTTATAAAGGACAAAAAAAGAAATACTAGGTTGGATTATCCTACATGTTCGATTAATAACGTTACCTTGACTCTTCTAAGAGTGTCACTTCTTGTTGTTAGTTTTCTTGGACTTAATATTTCGAGATTCTACGAAAAATCCTATAAGAACTTGTTGTAAGTGGATTTATTGGATTAGTTCATCAATAGTGTTGGTCCAGAACCGAACCCCCCTTTTTTTTTTGACTCTGAACCATTGATTCCACTATTATGAGTGAGCAATAATGGAATAATTCCTTCATATTCATAGAGGTAGGGGACACAATTTACATGGATATAGTAAGTCTCGCTTGGGCTGCTTTAATGGTAGTCTTTACCTTTTCCCTTTCACTCGTAGTATGGGGAAGAAGTGGACTTTAAGTCTAAGGATACTACGAAATTGAGTTAGCACTTTTTAGTATCGAATAAATAATAATGAAATTAATATTATTCATCTTGGATTCCAGTGGAGTAATGTATTAGATAAATAATATCCCTCCAATCAAAGTCAAAGAGATAGTTGACGGATTCCCATCCAATATTCGTGTTCGTATTTAGATTAGAAGAGGAATACAGATGATAGGAAATTTCTTTCAACAAAATTCTTCCGAAACTTTCGATTTCGATGAACCCGCTCTTACCAGAATTCTGTATAGACAATGAGGAACAGAGGAACAACGGATCCTTTTTTTTTAATTGATTGTAATCAATACCAATCAAATAGATGAAGCAAATAAATAGAATTGAAGTGCTATGTGCATTACATATATGTAATTGATATCTACATATATGATGGATGAATATACATATTTGATTTTAGATTGATCTATATTTAGGTCTCTATCTTTATAGAGTACACCTTAATATTATATATTAAAAATAATAAAATAAATAGTATGGTAGAAAGAGTCATATATTTCTTTCTACCATACTATCGGATCTCATAGAATACTGCGGATCCCAGCCCCATCATTTCATTTAAAACGCAAAATTGAAATCCTTTATTTTATTTTGATTTCATTTCTTTAATCATTGATAAGAACTACGAAGTCAAGTTTCATTCAAATTAATTATTTTGACTGACTGTTTTTACATATATGATAAGTAAAAAAGCAGTAGGAATTAGAATGAACAGTGCAGTAGCAATAAATGCAAGAATATTTACTTCCATAATCTCTTCGTTTTTTTTTACTTCGCAATAACTCGGGATTTAATCCCATAGAGATGAGAAATCTTTCACCTGTAAATTCAAATGGGATGAATTACATCTCGATGATATAAAATCAGCTCAATATCATGAATAACAATACAATATCGGAGCTATAAAATGGATTCATTGTCGAGAATTGAATAGTATAACATAGGAAGATCCTTTATCCATACCGAACCGAATCACAAATTTTATTTCTAATCCACTCTGAAATTCCCGTATTTTTCATTTTTTCCCATTTTTTGCTATAACCTACTGCCTTTCGGGTACAACCATCTAATGAAGTATCATCTAACCGCGTTTCCACTTCCCTTGGTTACAACCCCCCCCAAAAAAACCATCGAAGTTAAATGGAAATTAAGGACGGAGTTAAGTTCGAAACTCCGTTTTTTTAATGCTCTAATTGTCTTGGAAGACAAAAGAAGTGTAATAAAGATGAGTCCCATTATAAAAGATATAATATAATATTCCATTCCATCAAATGTACTTTCTTCAATGATATAAATTGTGTCAAATTAAAATTAGTAATTGAGATTACATACGATGTCTGTCTCCCACCAATCAATACTAGTTAAAATAATGGAAATTTAATGATTGGTTTAATGAAAAATAAATAAGGATCCGCGTTGGTAATAAAATTCTGCTCTTTGTCCCCCTTTTAATCTAGCTTTTAATCTAGTCTAGAAAATAAAAAGAAGAGAT